GTGTGCATTATTGTAATATTGTAAATAAAGACACATTTAGCAAGAAAATAAGCTACTCGAGGGCTTCCTGTTTCCGGGGGGTTTACAGGATCGTTAGGCATCTCAGGAGTTTAGGGGGGTAGGGGGGTTTAACGCTTAAAAACCTTCACCCAGGGCGGTATATTAGGGATCTTAGGAGTGAGTAAACACAGTTTATGCCCTTGATATTAATATATGCAATTCTTGTGTTATGACTTTCAACATGGATACTATTTCCTTGCTCGCCAAGGGCGAGTACGACCTTGTTAATAAGGTTATGGGCACTGTGAAATGCTAACTGAAAGGAAAAGAAAAAAAAAAGAACCATGACCCTCGTAGAGAGAACGCCCGGCATGGGGGGTTATCTCGCCAGATGATTGTCACCATTAACTTATGTCAGCGTCGATGAAAGTGGGAGGAGTAATATCAATCACTAGGTGAAACCCCCACAATATCTGTCCCTGACCATCAATAACCGTTAGCGCGTTATTGTGCTGGTTGGTCGGTTCTTACTGCGTAAAATAATAAGAACATAACGGGGTGAGGATTCGTGGTATATATTTGTGAATGAATAGTTAATTAGGTCTTACAAGTTTGTCTCGTGTAAACCTTTAGTTAATGGTGTCGTATGAATGGGTTAAGCCGAGTTATGGTGATTATACATATATGTACTAAATCATCCTATGTATGGTTGACATAAATTAATGGTGTTAATACATACATGTATATACGGACTACAAGGAGTAGTTTAGATTAGAACGCTAGCTTTGGGAGCTAGTGGTGGGGGTTAAAATCCCCCCTCTTTGAGCAGTAGGGGGGACTTTAACCTCCAGCATTCGGCTTACAAGGCCGATGCTCTGAGTTGAGCTACTAATGCACAGTAGTTCAAGGGTTTTGTTCTCTAATCATCCGGTTAGGGGCATGAAGATTAGGAATAGAGCAAAGTATAGCAGGGAGGCCACTTGCCCGATGATGATGAAGGGGTGTTCGACAGGTATGCCGCCGATTCAGGTTAGGACGGCCACGTCAGCGACTAAGGCCCAGAATAAAAGTTGGGTAAGGGGGCGGAATGTGAGGCCTCGTTGTTTGGACGTATGGAGTACTGGAACAAGCAAGAGTACGAGGATTGAAGCTAAGAGTGCTAGTACTCCCCCCAGTTTGTTTGGGATCGAGCGAAGAATTGCGTATGCGAATAGGAAGTATCATTCAGGTTTGATGTGAGGAGGGGTGACGAGGGGGTTGGCGGGGATGAAGTTGTCGGGGTCTCCTAGAAGGTTGGGTGAAAATAGTGCTAGCGAGGTTAGGGCAATAAGCATAGCTGCAAAGCCTAGGAGATCTTTGTATGAGAAGTATGGGTGGAATGGGATTTTATCCGTGTCCGAGTTTAGTCCGAGGGGGTTGTTTGAGCCTGTTTCGTGCAGGAAGAGTAGGTGAATAAGAGTTAGGGCTGCGATGATGAACGGGAATAAGAAGTGGAAGGCGAAGAATCGGGTGAGGGTGGCGTTGTCTACGGAGAAGCCCCCTCAGATTCATTGCACGAGGGTATTTCCAACATAGGGTACGGCGGATAGCAGGTTGGTGATGACTGTAGCCCCTCAAAATGATATCTGTCCTCAGGGGAGGACGTAGCCTACAAAAGCTGTTATTATCACCAGGAGCAGTAGGACTACGCCAATATTTCACGTTTCTTTGTAAAGGTAGGAGCCATAATACAGGCCTCGTCCGATATGCAGGTAGATGCAGATGAAGAAGAAGGATGCGCCGTTGGCATGTATGTTTCGGATGAGTCACCCGTAGTTTACGTCTCGGCAGATGTGTGCGACAGATGAGAAGGCAGTAGCAATGTCGGAGGTGTAGTGTATGGCTAAAAACAGCCCTGTGAGAATTTGGGCGGCTAAACAGAGGCCTAGTAAGGAGCCAAAGTTCCATCATACTGAAATATTGGATGGGGCGGGGAGATCGACTAGCGCGTTGTTAGCGATTTTTAGTAGTGGGTGGGTTTTGCGGAGACTTGCCATTAAAGGTTCTTATAGTTGAATACAACGGTGATTTTTCGATTCATTAGTCCTGGTTAAAACCCTGGTAAGAATTATGACTTACTTTATGTCTTTGTTATTGTTTGGTTTAGTACTAGGGTTGGTTGCTGTTGCTTCTAACCCCTCACCCTATTTTGCTGCTTTGGGGTTAGTTGTGGTGGCTGGTTTAGGCTGTGGGGTATTGGTGGGGTACGGGGCGTCCTTCTTGTCCTTAGTCCTTTTCTTGATCTACTTAGGGGGGATGCTGGTTGTATTTGCGTATTCGGCAGCCTTGGCTGCTGAGCCTTACCCTGAGGGTTTGGGCAGCCGGCCTGTGGCAGCTCTCATGGTAATTTATTTGTTGGGTGTGGGTTTAGTGTCTAGCCCATTTTGAGGGGGGTGGTATGAGGTTTCTTGGTTGTCCGTGGAAGAGCTTGGGGAGTTTTGTGTGCTACGTGGGGATGTGGGGGGAGTGGCGATGATGTACTCGTTTGGTGGGGGGATGCTCGTAATTTGTGCTTGGGGGCTTCTTCTCACGTTGTTTGTTGTATTAGAGTTGACTCGGGGCCTGGGTCGCGGCACGCTTCGAGCAGTCTAAATTATGAGGGTGAGGGTGGCAAGTGTCAGGGTGAGTAGGAATAGTGTCAGGTAGGTTTTGATGGCTCCTTGTTGAGTGTTGCTCGTAGTTGTGACCAGGGGGATGTTTATTGAGACAATTGCCTTAGGCCCCGACTTCTCTAGTCAGGCTTGGTCGATTATTTGGGTGGCGATCGTTTGGCCTAGTAGCAGGTTTAATTTTGGGGGGAGTCGGTGGGCGATTGTTGGGAAGAAGCCTAGTATGTTGGAGAAGTGGTGGGGGTATAGTTTGGGCGTGGTGTTAAACTGCTTGTTTGTCAGGGAAGCAAGTTCTAGTGCTGTTAAAAGTCCAAGGATAGTGACTAGAAGGGCGGCTAGTTTCAGTAGGGGGGGTATGGACATGATGGGTGTTTTTAGCGGGGTGATGTTTGAAGTAATGAGTAGGCCGGCTAGGATACTTCCTCAGGCAAGTCGCTTGATAGGGTTAATGACGGCCGGGTTGTTTTCATTAATGGGGGGGAGGGAGTTAAATCGGGGGTGCCCTATAGATACAAAGAAGATCAGGCGGAGGCTGTAGATAGCTGTAAAAGAGGTGGCTAGTAGCGTGAGTGTAAGGGCCCAGGCGTTGAGGTAGGAAGTATTTAGGGCTTCAATGATTGCGTCTTTGGAGAAGAAACCTGCTAAAAAGGGGGTGCCGGTGAGGGCGAGGCTCCCAATAGTGAGGCAGGAGGATGTGACGGGGGCGAGGTTGTGCATTCCGCCTATTTTTCGAATGTCTTGTTCATCGTTGAGGCTGTGGATAATCGAGCCTGAGCAGAGGAAGAGTATTGCCTTAAAAAAGGCATGGGTGCAGATGTGAAGGAAAGCAAGTTGTGGTTGGTTTAGTCCAATAGTAACTATCATCAGGCCTAGCTGGCTTGATGTTGAAAAAGCTACGATTTTCTTGATATCGTTCTGGGTTAGAGCACAGGTGGCTGTAAATAGGGTGGTGAGGGCGCCTAAGCAGAGGCAGGCGGTGAGGGCTGTTTGGTTGTCTCCTAGTAGAGGGCTCATTCGAATCAATAAGAAAATGCCCGCGACGACTATGGTGCTTGAGTGCAGTAGGGCAGATACCGGCGTTGGTCCCTCCATAGCTGAGGGAAGTCAGGGGTGTAGTCCAAATTGGGCTGACTTACCGGTAGCGGCAATAATAAGACCTAAAAGTGGAAGTGTGAGGTCCGTGTTGTTAGTGCCTGAAAATATTTGGTGTATCTCTCATGAGTTGACGTTTATGGCTAATCATGCCATGGTGAAGATTAGGCCAATATCCCCAACTCGATTGTACACAACTGCTTGGAGGGCAGCAGTGTTTGCGTCAGCTCGGCCGTATCATCAGCCAATAAGTAGGAAGGATATAATGCCTACGCCTTCTCAGCCGATGAAAAGTTGAAATATGTTGTTGGCTGTGACTAGCACGATTATGGCGATTAGGAAGACAAGCAGGTATTTGAAGAAGCGGTTCATGTAGGGGTCCGAGTGTATGTATCAGGATGCGAATTCTATAATTGACCAGGTGACGTAGAGGGCGACAGGAGTAAAAATAGTTGAGTAGATATCGAATTTTAGGCTAATGTTAATATCGAATGTAAGTGTGTTTATTCAGGCTCAGGTGGTGACAATTGTTTCTGTGCCCTCGCTTACAAATAGAAGCAGGGGTAGCAGGCTTACTAGAAATGCTAGTTTTACTGCTGTTTTCACTTGGGTAAGGGCCCAGTGGGGGGCTTGGGGTTCCGGGCGCATGCTCGTGAGGATGGGGGCAGCGAGTAGTGTAATAATAATTATTAGGCTTGAGGATATTATAAGGGGGGTAATGTGCATAGCTACTACTTGGAGTTGCACCAAGAGTTTCTGGTTCCTAAGACCAGCGGATGACTATTATCCTTTAGGAGCTGGTGAGTGAGCCCCGGGGTCTAACCGAGGTTGCGAAGGTTAGCGGTCTTCGTTGCTCTGGCGCCTCTCTTGGTGGGTAAGGGGGTTTTCACCCCTGATTACAGAATCACAATCTATCGTTTTCGTTAAACTATACCTACAAGAAGTTCAACTTCAGATAAGCTCGGGTTTGAGAATTAATAGTGCGAGGGGTAGTAAGTGAAGGGCTATTAGTAAGTGTTCCCGGGTGTGTGACGGCTCTAAAGCAAAGATATGTGACGGAACAGGGCCCCGCTGGGTTATAAGAAATATGTACAAGGAGTAGGTCGCGGTGATGAGGGTGCCGGCTCCTGTGAGGGCGATTGTTCAGGGGGATCAGTTGAATAGAGAGGTAAGGATTATGAGCTCGCCCATTAAGTTAGGGAGGGGGGGCAGGGCTAAATTTGCGAGGCTGGCAATGAATCATCACGAGGTCATTAGTGGCAGGAGCATTTGTATGCCTCGAGCTAAAATTATTGTTCGGCTGTGTGTCCGTTCGTATTGTGTGTTTGCTAAACAGAAAAGGGCGGAGGAGGTCAGTCCGTGTGCAATCATTAGAATTATGGCGCCCGAGAATCCTCATGGGGTTTGGATGAGAATGCCCCCTACTACTAGGCCCATGTGGCTGACAGATGAGTAAGCAATTAATGACTTCAGGTCTGTTTGTCGTAAGCAGATGGAGCTGGTTATAACAACTCCCCATAAGGCGAAAATAATGAAGGGGTAACTTAGTTCTTTGGTTAGGGGCTCGAGCGTTACAAGTATACGTATTATACCGTACCCGCCCAGTTTTAGTAAAACTGCTGCAAGCACTATCGAGCCTGCTACAGGGGCTTCTACATGTGCTTTGGGAAGCCACAAGTGTATTCCGTACAGCGGTATTTTTACTAGGAAGGCTAGTAAGCAGCCCACTCACCATAACTTGTCTGCATATGTGGTTAGCAGGGCGGGGCTGGAGTATTGAAAGGTTAGTAGAGATAGGGTTCCGGTGGTATTTTGTAGAAGTAGAAGCGCTACGAGAAGTGGCAGTGATCCTGCCAAGGTGTAAAATAAAAAGTAGGTGCCGGCGTTAAGTCGCTGTGTTTGGTTTCCTCAGCGTGTGATAAGAATAAGGGTTGGAATAAGGGTGGCCTCGAATATGATGTAGAATATGATGATCTCTGTAGCCCCAAATGCTATGATCAGGAAGAGTTGGAGGGAGGTTAATAGTGTGATGTACACTCGTTGGCGATTTAGTGGTTCAGGGGTTATGTGGTTTTGGCTAGCGAGAATTATTAGTGGTAGAAGTCAGCAAGTTAGGACAAGGAGCGGGGTGGAGAGGGGGTCCGTTGCCATGTAGAGGTTTAAGCAGGATCATCCTGTGTCTGATAGGTTCTTTAATCAGGTTAGGCTGATTACTGCGATCGTGAGGCTGTGGAATAGTGTTGTTGGTCATAGTCATTTAGGTGTGGCCAATCATGCCGTAGGTATTAGCATAAGGGTGGGGATTAAGATTTTTAGCACTGTAAGAGGTTCAGGTTTTGTAGTCGGTCAGTGCCGTGGGTGCGGGCGGTGGCTACTAGCAGGCCTAGCCCGGCACTTGCTTCGCAGGCTGAGAAGGCCAGGAGGAGCATTGCAGAGGCTGAAAAGTTAGTGGTGGAAAGTTGTATGGTCCACAGGGAGAGGGCAATAAATAAAGAGAGTATTATACCTTCAAGGCAGAGGAGTGCGGAGAGGAGGTGGGTTCGGTGACATGCTAGTCCTGTTAGTCCGAGTATGAAGGTGGATGAAAGAGCAAAATGGGTGGGGGTCATTAGGTTATTATGGACTTGAACCATAAGCTTCTGAGCCGAAATCAAATGTTTTCTTTAAACTAATTACCTATTCGGCTCATTCTAGCCCGCCTTGTAGCCACTCATAGACTAAGCCGAGGGTGAGAAGGACTAAGACCAGGGATGCTCAGAAAAATGTTAGGAGGGGAAATTCCAATTGGCTTCCCCAGGGAAGGGGAAGGAGAAGGGCAATCTCTAGATCAAAAAGGAGAAAGAGAATGGCAACTAGGAAGAATCGGAGGGAAAAGGGTAACCGAGCCGAGCCGACGGGGTCGAAGCCGCATTCGTAGGGGGAGAGTTTTTCATGGTCGGGGAACATAAGGGGTAGTCAAAAGGACACGATAGCTAGCACAGCGGTTAGGGAGACAGCAATAATAATGATTGTGATGATTAGGTTCATTATCTTTCCTTGGATTTTAACCAAGACCAGGTGATTGGAAGTCACTTATACTAAGTTTGGTACTAGAAAGATTAGGATCCTCATCAATAGATTGAAATGTACAGGAAGAGTCAGACGACGTCTACAAAATGTCAGTATCAGGCAGCGGCTTCAAAGCCGAAGTGGTGTTCGGAGGTAAAGTGGTGTTGAATTAGTCGGAGTAGACATACGGCGAGGAAAGTAGACCCAATAATGACATGGAGTCCGTGGAATCCTGTCGCTACAAAAAATGTAGAGCCATAGACTCCGTCGGCAATTGTGAATGGGGCTTCGTAGTACTCTATGGCCTGTAGGAAGGTGAAGTAGAAGCCAAGTAGGATGGTTAGTAGCAAGGACTGAATTGCTTGCTTTCGGTGGCCTTCTATGATGCTATGGTGGGCTCAGGTAACTGTCACGCCTGAAGCGAGTAAAACTGCTGTGTTAAGTAGGGGAACTTCAAAGGGGTCCAAGGGGGTGATTCCAGTGGGGGGTCAGCAGCCTCCCAGCTCGGGAGTCGGGGCCAGGCTGGAGTGATAGAAGGCTCAGAAAAAGCCCAGGAAGAAGAAGACTTCTGAGGTAATGAATAGAATAATTCCGTAGCGTAGGCCCTTCTGGACGGGGGGTGTGTGGTGACCTTGAAATGTCCCTTCTCGTGTGATATCCCGTCATCATTGGTATATTGTGAGGAGCAATAGGATGAGTCCTAGGGTTAATAAGACCAAAGAGTTGAAGTGGAATCAGATTGCAAGACCTGATGTTAATAGTAAGGCAGCGACTGCGCCTGTGAGTGGTCAGGGGCTGGGGTCAACTATATGGTACGGGTGTTGGTGGAAGGACATATAGGTGTTTGGGATCATAGAAAGCCGCCAGAAAAGCTCTATTGCAGGGGCCAGGATTGTGCTCAGTAGTTTTATGATGAGTAGTGTGGCGGCTGTATAAAATGTTATTGTTGTCAGAGGTTCGGAGTTCCGTCTTTAGGCAAATTTGATTTCAAGAGTAATGCGAGGACTTGGTTCACAAGAATAGGGCTAATTCGATTTTGGGGGGTCGTGCTACAAAAGAGAGGGAAAAGCTATAAGATGGTGGGGTAACAGTTGGTTATAAACGGAAGGCAGCGACCAGGATCCGGGAGAGGTAAGAGTTGGGATCTAGGCTTGGGTGCGGCTTTTCATTATACGTTTTCTTGGAGGTAAAGGCTGAGAAGAAGCACAAATACATAGGCTTGAATTATTGCGACACCCACCTCTAGCAGTGTTAATAAGAGTAGCACGGTGCTTGTTAAAATTGCTACTGTTGTCATAAGGGGGAGTAAGACGAAGGCGGCTGTGGCGATTAGTTGAATGAGTAAATGTCCTGCTGTGAGGTTGGCTGTCAACCGTACGCCCAGGGCCAGAGGTCGAATAAATAGGCTAATTGTTTCGATAATAATAAGCACAGGGACTAGAAGTGCGGGTGTGCCCTCGGGGAGGAGGTGTCCTAGCGCAATGGTGGGTTGGTTGCGCATGCCGATGATTACTGTGGCCAGTCAAAGGGGGACAGCCAGGCCTATGTTTAAGGATAGCTGTGTTGTAGGGGTGTAGGTATAGGGGAGCAGACCTAGCATGTTTAGTGTGATGAGGAATAGTATTAGTGAAGTGAGTAGTAGGGCTCATTTATGTCCGCCTAGGCTTAGGGGCAGTAGAAGTTGTTGGGTAAATCGATTGATAAACCAGTTTTGTAGGGTGAGTAAACGGCTGTTTAGTCATCGGGGAGAGGGAGTTGGGAATAATAGTAGTGGTAGGCTCAAGGCCAGGACTACTAGTGGGATTCCCAGGAGGGAGGGGCTTTCAAATTGATCGAAGAAGTTTAGTACCATGGTCAGACTCATGTTTGGGGCTGGGATGCTTCTGTGGCCTCAGGGTTTGGTTCGTTGGGGAAACTGTGGGCTAAGACTTTTGGTGGAAGAATGACTAGGAAGACTAGTCATGAGTAAAATAGGATGGTAAATCACGGAAGTGGATTGAGTTGGGGCATTTCACTAAGGGTGGTTGGGAGGCACCATTCTTTAGCTTAAAAGGCTAACGCTAGGCCCTGTTTAGCTTCTTAGCGAAGCGTCTTGGAGTATTAAAGATGATCAGTTTTCAAAGTGTTGTAGAGGGACAGCTTCCACTACGATGGGCATAAAACTATGGTTGGCCCCGCAGATTTCGGAGCATTGCCCGTAGAACACCCCTGGTCGGGATGCAATGAATGCTGCTTGGTTTAGGCGTCCGGGTACGGCATCCATTTTTACGCCTAGGGCGGGCACTGCTCAGGAGTGAAGGACATCTTCGGCAGTCACTAATACTCGGACTGGGGATTCAACAGGGACAACTATTCGGTGGTCAGCCTCCAGCAGTCGGAACTGCCCGGGGGCTAGGTCCTGTGTTGGGATCATGTATGAGTCGAACCCTAAGCTTTCGTAGTCAGTGTATTCGTAGCTTCAATACCACTGGTGGCCGATTGCTTTAATGGTGAGGTGGGGGTCATTAATCTCGTCTATAAGGTACAAGATTCGGAGGGAGGGCAGCGCGATTAAAATTAGAATAATGGCTGGGAGAATGGTTCAGATGATCTCGATCTCTTGGGAGTCAAGGATGTATTTATTTGTTAGTTTTGTTGAGACTATGGCAACAATGATGTAGAGTACTAGGGTGCTAATGAGAAAAACGATTATTAGGGTGTGATCGTGGAAGTGTAGTAGTTCTTCTATAACTGGAGAAGCTGCGTCTTGAAATCCTAGTTGTGAGGGATGGGCCATTGTTTATCCAAGACACGTGGGGGTCTAACCCACAATATTGCTTTGACAAAGCAGGGTAATGTTTATTTTACTAGTGTCTTAATGAAGAAAGTGGCAGAGTGGTGACGCGGCTGGCTTGAAACCAGTTCACGGGGGTTCGATTCCTTCCTTTCTCGTCTAGTTTGTTTGCACTTGCACGAATGCAGGTTCCTCAAATGTGTGGTAAGGGGGTGGGCAGCCATTTAGTCACTCTACATTTGTTATGGCTAGTTCTACTGAGAGGACTTCACGTTTAGCTGCGAAGGCTTCTCAGATGATGAATAAGAATATAATGACTGCTACTAGGGAGATTAATGACCCAATTGAGGAGACAGTGTTTCATAGCGTGTAAGCGTCGGGGTAGTCTGAATAGCGCCGTGGTATGCCCGCTAATCCAAGGAAATGTTGAGGGAAGAAGGTCAGGTTGACCCCTAAGAACATTACTCCAAACTGGATTTTAGTTCATGTGCTATGCAGAGTGTAGCCTGAAAATAGGGGGAATCAATGTACGAAAGCTGCGATGATGGCAAAGACGGCCCCCATGGATAGGACATAATGGAAGTGGGCTACTACATAGTATGTGTCATGAAGAACAATGTCTAGGGAAGAATTGGCTAGCACAATTCCTGTCAGGCCTCCGACTGTGAATAAGAAGATAAACCCTAGGGCCCATAAGAGGGGCGTTTCTCATTTGATGGCCCCTCCATGCAGGGTTGCCAGTCAGCTAAAGACTTTAACGCCAGTGGGGATTGCAATAATCATTGTGGCGGACGTGAAGTACGCTCGTGTGTCTACGTCCATGCCGACTGTGAATATGTGGTGAGCTCAAACAATAAATCCTAGTAGGCCGATGGCCATTATAGCTCACACCATGCCTATGTAACCAAAGGGCTCTTTTTTCCCTGAGTAGTAAGCAACAATGTGTGAAATTATTCCAAAGCCTGGAAGAATGAGAATATATACTTCGGGGTGTCCAAAGAATCAGAATAGGTGTTGGTAAAGGATTGGGTCACCTCCTCCTGCGGGGTCAAAGAAGGTTGTGTTTAGATTCCGGTCAGTTAGGAGTATCGTGATACCAGCAGCAAGGACAGGTAGGGAGAGTAAAAGGAGGACTGCGGTGATCAAGACGGACCATACGAAGAGGGGGGTCTGGTATTGAGAAATGGCTGGGGGTTTCATATTGATAATTGTTGTGATAAAGTTAATGGCCCCTAGAATTGAGGATACCCCGGCCAGATGAAGGGAGAAAATTGTGAGGTCAACAGAAGCTCCAGCATGGGCCAGGTTGCCTGCCAGAGGGGGGTAAACTGTTCATCCAGTTCCTGCCCCCGACTCTACTCCGGAGGAGGCAAGGAGGAGGAGAAAAGATGGAGGAAGTAGCCAGAAGCTTATGTTGTTTATTCGAGGAAAGGCTATGTCTGGGGCCCCAATCATTAGAGGGACTAGTCAGTTTCCGAAGCCTCCGATTATAATTGGTATGACCATAAAGAAAATTATTACAAAGGCATGTGCCGTAACAATTACGTTGTAGATTTGGTCGTCCCCTAAAAGGGCGCCTGGTTGACTTAGTTCGGCGCGGATAAGTAAACTTAAAGCTGTGCCTACTATCCCAGCTCAGGCACCAAAAATTAGGTATAGGGTGCCGATATCTTTGTGATTGGTCGAGAAAAATCAACGTGTGATTGCCACAGGTAAGATGGCTGAGTTTAAAGTGGTGGGTTGTAGCCCCATAGACAGGGGTTAGAGTCCTCTTCTTATCAAGCTTCGAGGTGTCAACACGTCAGATTGCAAATCTGAAGATGTAGACTAACCGTCTACCGGGGCTTTCCCCCGCCTTTGCCGCCGGACAGGCGGGGGAAAGGTAGATGGATGCTCGCTGGCTTGGGCGTTTAGCTGTTAACTAAAAGTTTGTAGGATCGAGGCCTACCCATCTAGTAAGGCTTTATCTTAATTAAAGTGTCTGTTTTGGCATGCAGGAGATGTGGGGTAATGTCCCGCAAGTCTTACAGGGGCTGGGAGGTTTTCACTCCCGCTTAGGGCTTTGAAGGTCCTTGGTCTGATTGTTAGCCTAAGCCTCTTACAGGGTTAGTGCGCTGGTCAGAGCTGGGGTTAACGGGAGTAGAAGGGTGGCCACTGTGGCTGAGAGGGTAAGAGGCATCGTAGAGCGGGGCGGGGGGAAGCGTCAGGAGGTTGTGCTTGTTAGGGTGTTTGGGGATATTGTTAGGGTTATTGCGTAGGAGAGTCGTAGGTAGAAGTAGAGGCTTAGGAGGGCGCTTATTGCGGCGATGGTTGCAGTTAGGGCTAAGCCTTGCTTTGTCAGCTCTTGCAGGATTAGTCATTTTGGTATGAAGCCTGTTAGTGGTGGTAAGCCCCCTAGGGAGAGTAGGGCCAAAGGTGTGATGGATGTAAGGGCGGGGGCTTTGGCTCATGAGGTGGCTAGAGTGTTGATGTTTGTGGAGCTGGTTAGTTTGAATACGAGGAACAGTGATGATGTTATGGCTATATAAGTGAGGAGGGTGAGGAGGGTGAGGGAGGGTGAAAACTGTAGTACGAGGATTATTCAGCCTAGGTGAGCGATGGAGGAGTAGGCTAGAATCTTACGCAGTTGTGTGTGGTTTAGCCCGCCTCAGCCCCCTACTAGGGTGGATGTAAGTCCTAGGAGTATGAGGATTGTTGGGTTAGTGGGTTGAAGTTGGAGGATGAGGGCAAAGGGGGCGAGTTTTTGTCAGGTGGAGAGGATTAGTCCGGTAGTGAGGTCAAGGCCCTGAAGTACTTCGGGGAGTCATGAGTGTAGCGGGGCTAGTCCGATTTTAAGTGCGAGGGCGATGATAATTATAGTTGTGGGCAGGGGGTGGGATATTTGTTGAATATCCCATTGTCCGGTTAGTCAGGCGTTGGTGGTACTTGCGAACAGGAGTATGGCAGCGGCTGCTGCTTGTGCTAGAAAGTATTTTGTTGTGGCTTCAACTGCTCGGGGGTGGTGGTGTTGTGCTATGAGGGGTAGAATGGCAAGGGTATTTATCTCGATGCCCATTCAGGCGAGTAGTCAGTGTGAGCTTGCAAAGGTAATGGCTGTTCCTAGGCCTAGGCCTAGGAATAAGGTGGGCAAGATATAAGGGTTCATTGATAAAGGCAGGACTTTAACCTACATGTCCGGGGTATGGGCCCGAAAACTTAATTAGTTGACTTTACTAGGAAATGGTGTAGTGGAAGCACGAGGATTTTTGATGTCTTCAGGTTGGGTTCGAGTCCCTCTTTCCTAAGGAGTCGGAGGGGTTTTAACCCTCGTAATTCACTCTATCAAAGTGACCCTTTGTTCAGGCACGGCTCCTGTTTTAGGGCTGGGGCGGCACCCCGGTGAGTGCGATGGGGAGTGATAGGTGCCAGATAATAAGGGCTAGCGTGAGAGGGAGGAAGTTTTTTCAGATTAGGTGTATTAGCTGGTCGTAGCGAAATCGAGGGTACGAGGCCCGTACTCAGAGGAATATCGTGGATAGGAGGGCTGCCTTGCTTATTAGGTTGATTGCGGTCAATTCTGGGATTGTAGGCATATGGGAGGCCCCTAGGAATAGGGTGGCGGACAGTGTGTTCATAAGAAGGATGTTAGCGTATTCTGCTAGAAAGAATAGGGCGAAGGGGCCTCCTGCATACTCTACGTTAAACCCTGAGACTAGTTCTGATTCCCCTTCAGTGAGGTCAAAGGGTGCTCGGTTAGTTTCTGCTAAGGTTGAAATGTATCATATTGCAGCTAGGGGTCAGGCGGGCAGGACTAGTCAGATAGCTTCCTGGGCGGTGTTGAAGGTTTGCAGAGTAAAGCCGCCAGCGAAGATAATTGTGCTTAGTAAGATGAGGCCAAGGCTTACCTCGTAGGAGATGGTTTGGGCGACAGCTCGTAGGGCCCCAATTAAGGCGTACTTTGAGTTGGATGCTCAACCTGAGCCCAGGATGGAGTAGACTGCGAGGCTTGACAAGGCCAGGACGAAGAGAATGCCAAGGTTCAAGTCGATGACTGGGTAGGGGAGGGGCATGGGGGCCCATAATGTTAGGGCTAGTGTTAGTGCTAGTATGGGGGTGGCTAAAAATAAAAGGGGGGATGAAGTTGAAGGTCGAACGGGTTCTTTAATGAAAAGTTTGACGCCGTCAGCAATGGGTTGTAGTAGTCCATAAGGGCCTACAATGTTGGGGCCTTTGCGTAGTTGTATATAGCCTAAGACCTTTCGTTCAAGCAGGGTTAGGAATGCGACGGCCAACAGTACGGGTACGATGAAGGTTAGGGGGTTGATGATGTAGATTAGGAGTGTTGATGTCATAGTTAGGGAGAGGATTTGAACCCCTGTTTGAAGGGCTTAGGCCTTTTGCAATTACCAGGCTCTGCCACACTAACATGCCGTTATCTCAGGCGTAAATAGGGTATGTCCTATTGCCTATTTTAGTTGTCTTCATTAGGTGGGGGGAGGGGCGTATTTTTAACATGGGCCCCCTCTTCTCGGTCCTTGCGTACTAGAAAAGAGCATATCATAGATAGAAACTGACCTGGATTACTCCGGTCTGAACTCAGATCACGTAGGACTATTAATTGTTGAACAAACAAACCCTTAATAGCGGCTGCACCATTAGGATGTCCTGATCCAACATCGAGGTCGTAAACCCTCTTGTCGATAGGGTCTCTAGAAGAGGATTGCGCTGTTATCCCTAGGGTAACTCGGTTCGTTGATCGGCCTTAGCCGGGTCTTTATGGACAGAAATTCTGTTAGTTAGAGCGGGGGCTCTTGCTTGTGGAGGTTTGTCCTTGTTCCGCGCGGGGGTTTTGTATTGCCCCGTGGTCGCCCCAACCGAAGACATTGGAACAGGGGTCTTTTTTGGTTCTGTATTGTGTTAAGACTAGTGTATATAGTCTGTTCTAGTGTCTAAAGCTCCATAGGGTCTTCTCGTCTTATGTAGTCATCCCCGCTTCTGCACGGGGAGATCAATTTCATTGACTGGAGAGAGGAGACAGCTAAGCCCTCGTAAGGCCATTCATACGGGTCTCCATTTAAAAGACAAGTGATTACGCTACCTTTGCACGGTCATGATACCGCGGCCGTTAAACTAAATTAGTCACAGGGCAGGCGGGGCCTCTTATTCATTATGATTGCAAGAGGCGATGTTTTTGGTAAACAGGCGAGGCTTAATGTATGTTTGCCGAGTTCCTTCTCTTTCTTTCAGCTTTCCCTTGGGGGACTACCAGTGTGGGGGTAACGGTAACTTATTGGGGGGGTTTCCTGTTATTTGGTTCCTTGGACATTGCCCTCTTTGGTTGGGGCCGTTAAAGCTCGGTGGGGGGTCCGTTCCGACTTACACTTGTGCGGGGAGAGGGGGTAGCCCTCTTATTACTCATATTAGCATAATCTTTTCCATGCTTGCATGGAAGGGCCTGGTATATTTAAGGGAATAAGATTAAATTGTCAGTATTGGGGGGGGGGGGGGGGGTTATACTTGAGCTGAGACGCTTTCCATGAGGATGGCTGCTTTTAGGCCCACCTAGTATACGGTTTAATATATGATCTTTATCCTCTTGAAAAAGTTGTATCTTCTATCAAAGGGGCTGTACCCCCTTTGATTAACTCTCTCGGCTTCTTCTTGGCCAGAAGGGGGTCATTTGAAAGTGTGGTGGAAAGGGCCGGGAGGCTGAACTTCTATCCAAGTCCCAGGCAACCAGCTATAACTAGGCTCGGTTGGTTTTTTACCTCTACTCAAAGCTCTTCTCACTCTTTTGCCACAGAGACGAGTTCGCCCTATTTATAGGCTGTCTTGGAGTAGCTCGCTTAGTTTCGGGGGCTCAAACTGAAGGGCTCTTTGCTTGGGTTTGCTGGCTAAATCATGATGCAAAAGGTACGAGGTAAAATCTCTGCTTCTTGTTACTTCTACAGGGTTGTTTCATTTCTCTTTCAGCGTTCCCTTGCGGTACTTCTTCTATTGCTCTTATGTCTTGTTCTATCGCCTATACTAAAGGGGGAGAATGGTTTGTTTAAGGTTTATGTAGGGTTTTAGGGGTTATTGATGTTTGTGTGGTGTCTTTAATTAAAAGGCTAGCTTTAGGGTGTCAGGGCAGTCCGATTTGCACGGGCGACTTCTCAGTGTAAGGGAGACGCTTTGCTGTTTTAGCTATGCCCCGCTTTACCAAGTACACCTTCCGGTACACTTACCATGTTACGACTTGCCTCCCCTTTAGCTTTTAATGGTGGTTTAATTATTTAGTCTATTGTTTGGGGGAGAGTGACGGGCGGTGTGTACGTGCCTTAGGTCCAGGTTCAGTACAACGCTCTATTTTGTGCTTACTGCTAAATCCTTCTTCAAGAACACGTTTCAGCCGTCCTATCCGTGTGCACTTTGTTAGGGAATGTAGCCCATTTCTTCCCTTTCATTCGCTGCACCTTGACCTGACGTGGGGGGGGGTTGCCTATTTTGCTTACTGTTGGGCCTTTACAGGGTAAGCTGACGACGGAGGTATACAGGCGGGGGGAGCAAGAAAGGGTGAGGTTGAACGGGGATCATCGGTTCTAGAACAGGCTCCTCTAGGGGGTCTAAAGCACCGCCAAGTCCTTTGGGTTTCAATCTTGCGGTTGTAGTTCCCGGGCGGATAACGGGGGTTGTTCATTATCATAGTTTAGGGCTGGGCATAGTGGGGTCTCTAATCCCAGTTTGGGTCTCAGCTTTCGTGGGGTCGGAATTTTTAAAGTCACTTTCGTAGTCGGGCTTCCTCACCTTCAATTGCGTAGTACAGCTCTGAAGGCATTTGTCTTTATCTTATTAAAATCATAACCACCCTTTACGCCGACACCTGTCAATTTGGGCCATCCCGTATAACCGCGGTGGCTGGCACGAGTTTTACCGGCCCTCTTAGCCTTGGCTAAGTCAAGTTTTCACTTATTGCTTAATGTTTGTTACTGCTGGAGGGGGCCCCTTGGGGTTGTGGCTATGAGCAAGGTGTCGTGGGCTTTGGTTTCTTGTGCCTGATACCGGCTCCTTGTTCCCTAGTAGGGAATTGTAGGGCATTCTCACCGGGGCGCGGATACTTGCATGTATAAGTTGGGCTAAAATTGATAGTAAAGTCAGGACCAAACCTTTGTGCTTACGGAGCTTTCTAGGGCTCGTCTTAACATCTTCAGTGTTGTGCTTTAGGTAAGCTACGTTAGC